TAAGCAAGAAGGAATCGGACTCTAGGAAAAGACAAATAATCCTTCCTAGAATCCCGTTTTCCCCTTTTTTATGTCTACTTTACTTAATATTCTCTGCCTATTTTATTTTGTTTAGGTTTAGTATCGAGTCGAATTGAATTCTATTCAAATAGAAAAAAACAAAGAAATAAAATAACAGAGTCTTCTTCACAATATATATACTATGATATGAATGACTAGTTCTACAGTACAAGCAATTCTAGAAATATGGTAGAAAAAGACTAGAAAGAAGCAAAGGTCTTTCCATAATTTATCAACAAAAATTGAGTTCTTTTGACGAGCTTAATATGTTGATGAATCCGCGTACCTAGAAATTCATTTCAGACAATTGAACCTTCTCAAATTGTTTCTTTTTAAGAACCAAAAAGATTTGGGCCAAAATAATAGATGCCAAGAAGACCAAGAGACCTTGGATACGTAACGGATCTTGAAGCACTATTTCTGCATCCCCCTGACCAAATCCACCCACATTAGGATTACTCGTTAACGGTTGATCAAGTTTGATAGATTCACCCTCTGAAACAAGAAGTTCTGGTCCTGGAGGTATAATATCAATCACTTCACGTCCATCCGATGCATCCACTATCGTTATTTCGTATCCCCCTTTTTCTTTTCGTATAATTTTGTTTACTATACCAGTTGCTGTAGCATTATAAACATTATTATTACTCTTGCTCCCGTCGGGATAAATCTGACCCCTTCCCCTGTTCCCGCCTACGTATATAGGATATTTTAAGAAGTAAACATCTTTCTTAGTAGCGGGATCTGGAGAAAGAATAGGAAAGGTAATTTCACTATATTTCTGACCAGGAACGGGGCCTACGACAAGAATATTTTTTTTTGTGGGACGATAGCTTTGAAAAGACAGATTACCTATCTTTTCTTTAATCTCGGGCGAAATGCGATCGGCAGGTGCCAATTCAAAACCTTCGGGTAAAATTAGAACAGCCCCTACATTCAAAGCCCCCTTTTTACCATTACCAAGAACTTGTTTCACTTGCATATCATAAGGAATTCGAACAACTGCTTCAAATACAGTATCGGGAAGTACCGCTTGTGGAACCTCAATATCTACGGGCTTCTTAGCTAAATGGCAATTGGCACATACAATACGGCCGGTAGCTTCTCGCGGATTTTCATATCCCTTCTGGGCAAAAATGGGATATGCATTTGAAATGGGTGCTCGAATTATTATATATATCATGAGCAATACGGAAATGGATCGAGTAATTTCTTCCCTTATCCAAGAAAAAGCATTTCTAGTTTGCATGGTCCAATCATTGATCCTGAAAATTTCTACAATAAGATTAGGTAGGTTACTGGCATAGTTCCCTATCCATGATTCTGCTATTTACTGAAATAATTTTCCTAGAATCTAGGAAGAATACGAGTAGAAAGAAAAAAAGAATAAGTAAAATTTTGAATGTTTAGCTTTTCTATAAAAAAACAAACTTGATAATTGTCTCATTGGATCATTTTTTTCAGTCATTCATTGAATGATAAATCACTACAAGCGACGGAGATACCCGATTTAAATAACGGAAAATCCAGTATTTAAAAATTGTATCTAAAATGACCGGAAAAGTGGAAACAAGACCAGATATAATTTGATCATTTTGAGTAAATCCAAAATCTTTATAGAAAGAACCAATCATTAGTTCCCAACCATGAGTAGAATGGAATCCTATACATAAATCTGTTAATAAAAGAATAGAAAAAGCTTTTATTGTGTCACTTAAGTTATATATAAATTCTTGAACCCAAGAGTTAAGAATTATGAGTTGTTGATTACCCAGAATAGAATAACCACTTAGAATAAGTAAATAGATTAGATTTGTCGAGAAGTCCAAAATCATACGGATAAAATCTTGGTTGTGCGTCGTGATCAATTGGATGGTTTCTTTGTAGATTCTGATACGAAGGTTTTCTAAACGCATTTCCGGATATTCCTTTAGCATTTCATCCAAAAGGAAGAGTTCCTCGAACTCTATGAATTTCTTTAAAATACTTTTTTCTTTAATGATATTCAAGAAAATTTCGGATTCTTTAGTATTCCACAAATTCGTAACCCAAGATTCCAGACTTTTATTAAATGTCAAAGAGATGCACCAGGGTAAAAAGACTATAGATGTAAGATATAGAAGGGGAATTAATGCTTTCTTTTTTGCCATTTGTCATCGAACTCAGCTTCATCTCATTTATCAACTATATATGATAATAATCTTTCTATCAAGCATAAGTTCTATTACCTGGAATAGAACCCATAATATATCCATTTCGAATTTTTTCAGAGAAATGGATCATCTATTCTCGCTTTTTTTATACAATTATTTCCAACGGTACATCCAAGAATGCGGACAAGTCCCAAGCTGTTTGTAAAATGTTGCGCGGAGTCCTATCATAATAATCATCAACAAGAGTCAAGGGAATGTCCCCCTGTTCTCTGGTGTGCATATAAAGGACACCACTACGAGGTTCTGGGTTATCGAAAAATTGGAGGGCCTGAATATCTTCCACACGTACTTTGGAAAGAATACGACGATTTTCTCCGGGAAATCCGTAACGAAAAAACCGCACCATTCCATTTTTTTTATCGTAAAGATTATAACCACTACCCACATTCCACATAATTAGAAGCCACCAATGAAAACTTACAAAAAGACCTGAGATTCCATAGAAAGTCAGCGTGACCCCTTGTGGCAAAAAAGGAACTAGAAATTCGGACGAATTGAAAGAGAAAAAATTCCGACCATAATAACTGGAAGCTGAAATAACTAAAACCCCTAATGAACCTAAAAGAGTGAAAGAAGCCCAGAAGAAATTGATTGGTTTTCGGGCCCCTGGTACAGTGTAGAGCCATGCGTCTTCTGCGAAGCGACGCATAAGGTGTCCAGACCCCCAAGAAATTTGTTGTTGAACATAAACCAATAAAACAGCCATTACAATTAAAACTAGGCCCACTAAAGGCACAAAAACGTCTATCATAAAATGGGTACCTCAATTTTATATTTGTACCTGTTCTTTTTTATTGATTGTTAGATTAATTTAATATTTTAATTTTATTTAGATAGTTAGATTAGATATATTAAATTAAACCCCCTTTTAATTAAGGCTTATATGATATTAGTATTTTCCTTTTATGTGTTTTTTTTTTTCTTTTTTAATAGAATTAAATATTATATAGAATATGAAATATTCTATAAATATTTTAATAAAATTAAGTTCTAATATAAGTTATTATTAAAAAATGGAAGCGAATAAAAATCCAAGGAAATCTATTTGACTTTATCTAAAAAAAATATATGAGAGTTGTCCCTACTGCCCATATCTAAAAAATCTTGTTTTTTTGAACATAAAGAAATAAAGAAGCCATTGCAATTGCCGGAAATACTAGGCCCACTAAAGGAACAAAAACGGAAGACAAGTTTATCATAAAATGGGTACCTCAATTTTATATTTGTACCTGTTCTTTTTTGTTAATTGTTAAATTAATATTTTTATTATTATTATATTGTAATAAAGATAGTCTATAATTACTAGAATTTCTTCATATAGACTTATACTAAGTATAGCTCAATCAACATATATGAATAGATAGATAATAATTATATATATATAATATATATTACTCTATATATTGATATTTAGTATACATAATAAGTCATATAAAGAATATAATAGGATTATAGGATATAATAAACGAAAATATTTATAAGATTTATTAATAATCATAAAGTACAAAATCTAATAAAATCTAATAATAAGAATAAATATCTTATATCTTATTTAATTAATCCCTCTATCTTTCTTATCTTTCCAAAAAAATGAATTCAATTCTTGCATTTTGACTCTAATTCTTATCTTTAATTGGATTCCAACAAACTAAAAAACTACTTACTCGCGAAAAAAAAAAGCATTGAAGAGTCTGCTTTATTTTTCATTTGGAGTCAAAGGAACGAAACCGTGGAACTGAAATAACTCGGTTAGAACCTCCTTTAAAAGATTACGTGGTACGATTGAATCAAATAAGCCCTTTTGGAATAAAAATTCAGCCGATTGTGAACCTTCGGGCACTTCCTTATTCAACGTTTGTTCAATTACTCTTTTACCCGCAAATGCAATGTAAGCATTTGGTTCAGCAATAATGATATCCCCCAACATGCCAAAACTAGCTGTCACCCCACCAGTAGTAGGAGATGTAAGTATCGGTACATAGAATAACTTTTGATTGATTTGATAATTATATAAAGCAGAAGATATTTTAGCCATTTGCATTAAGCTCAAACTTCCTTCTTGCATACGTGCTCCTCCGGACGCACATACTAAAATAAGAGGTAAACGTTGATTGGTAGCATATTCGATCAACCGGGTTATTTTCTCACCGACTACAGATCCCATACTCCCCCCCATAAACTGAAATTCCATAATACCAATTGCTAAAGGAATACCATTTAGTTGACCTGTGCCTGTTTGAACTGCCTCCTTTAATCCTGTCTTTTTTTGATAAGAATCTAGACGATTTTTATAAGGTTCCTCCTCCGAATGAAATTCAATGGGATCCACAGAGACCATGTATTCATCCATAGGATTCCATGTACCTGGATCAATCAAAAGTTCGATTCTATCTGAACTACTCATTTTCAAATGAGATCCACAGTGTTCACAAATATTCATTTTTGATTTAAAAAATTTCTTATAATTTAATCCATAACAATTTTCGCATTCAACCCACAAATGTTTATATTTTTGCGTGTCAATGAAATCATTAGAACTTTCTAAATAACTAGCATTTGGATCATTCGTGCTAGTTATTATACTAGTACTCTTGCTTTCACCACTATTGCTGACCTTACCAAAAATGTAACTATCAATACAGATTTGAGAACGAAGATAACTCTCAATGCAACTCTCAATGCAACTATTAATGTTATTATTCCAATTAGATTTAATATCATAAATGTAATGATCATTATTATTACTCTTAGAACCATTCTTCAAATAGCTAGAATTCTTAGAAATAGAGAACAAACTTTCTGGTTCATTTAGAAAAGAATGATCGTTGTCAATCTCCAAAATGTTATTTTCAATAGCAAAATATATGGAATAACTCTTACTCTTACTATCCCTAACTAAAAAAGTTTTATCAGATAGTAAATTCCGTATGTTCCTGCGATCCACTAAATAATCAAAATTGCTGGAACTAGAATTATCACTATTATGCCAACTTTGAATGTTTTTATCCATAATACGTTTAAAATAGAGTTTTTTTCCTCTATTTAGATGAAAATAGAAAGAAAAAGAAATAGAATAGATGAATAGTCATTCAATGAAATTTCATTGAGTGATTATCAATTTATTTTTTCATCTATTATAACTTCTATCTATTCTATCTATTATTTGTATTTTATTTTCATTTGTAAGATCAAAAAAATCTATTTTTCTGGTTATAGAAAACAGCATTCTATGAAAAGAACAAGAAATAAAAAATTAGGATTAGGTATGAATAAAACAAGAGAACGAGGGGATAAAAGAGAAAAGAGTTCTATAAATCTATGATAGAAGTTATTATTATTAAGAATCTCTTCGTTTTTAATTGAATTTGGTTTGTGGATTAGGGCAAAGTTCCATAAAAGTTCCTGTAGGTTGAGCGCCTTGTTCAAGGAAATTTAGAATTATAATAATGTGAATATTTTAATAGGTTTGATTCTTTCTTGGATTCTAAAAACCCACTTTCCGAAGATATCTTCCCTCTCTTCGAGATCAAACATCAGCATCAGATTCGATAAACAACAGATCATTAGGATAGATATCGATGAACAATATACCTCCTAGAAACGTATTAAGAAGTTTTCTTGTCGTACGGTTGGATCAAATTCAAAATTTTGTTTAGGTATAAAATTATGATATGATGTCAAATAAACCAATAAAATTAGCGAATCAATTAGACTATGGATGGTTTGCTTTTTTCTTATTCTTTTTTTTTTCAAAAAAAAATTGTGGAGACAATTTTATGATCTGGGACGGGAGGATTCGAACCTCCGACTAACGGGACCAAAACCCGCTGCCTTACCGCTTGGCCACGCCCCATTTTCGATTCGACACTAAGAAATACTTTTATTGGCTGTTCGTCAATTCCAAGTCTAAACTTAATTCTATAGAGTAATCTGATCTTATTTGATTCATTTTATTTAAGTTTTATTACTCATTTATAAATTAATAATTTAGAATTTTATTATATTATAAATTTTTTATTATATTATAAATTTATGAATATTCATAAATTTATTTATAAGAAATATGAATTGAATATCTATCTTTGAATTATTTCTATTTCAATTTTTATATTATCCATTTTGAAAATTATTTTCTATTTTATTATTATTTATTATATAGATATATAGATAGAATATATTATATAGAATAGAAAAATATAAAAGATATAGAATATAATATAAATATTAATCTATATATATATTTATATTTATATATATATTTAATATTTAGAATATAATTTTGAATATTGAATTGAATTCTTATTTAATATTGAATTCTTAATATACTTGTATAATCAATTTAAATTATATTAAATAATATAATATATACCATATATCTAATAATATATATAATATATATCATTAAAAAATAAAATACAATAAAATAAAAAGCAAAAATACAATGACTATTCATTTTTTATTTTTTTTTTTTAACAACATTTTTGTTATGCGTAAAATCTTGACCCTTGACCGTGGTCCTAATTTGTATTTATATATATATATTAAGATATTATTTATTAAAATAATAATCTAATTAAAAAATAAAATACAATAAAATAAAAAGCAAAAATTGAATGACTATTCATTTTTTTTTTATTAAACAACATTAAAATAATTTGTTATGCGTAGTAAAATCTTGACCGTGGTCCTTATTTGTATTCATATATATTATTTATTTAAAAAATAATCTAATTAAAAATATATAATCTAATTAAAAATATTAAAAAATAAAATTGAATGACTATTCATTTTTTTTTTATTAAACAACATTAAAATAATTTGTTATGCGTAGTAATATCTTGACCGTGGTCCTTATTTGTATTCATATATATTATTTATTTAAAAAATAATCTAATTAAAAATAAGAAATGGGATTTTCGGTATAGGAATAAAAAAACCATGGATAAATCTAAGCGACTCTTTCTTAAATCTAAGCAATCTTTTCGTAGGAGTTTGTCCCCGATCCAATCGGGGGATCGAATTGATTATAAAAACATGAGTTTACTTTATCGATTCATTAGTCAACAAGGAAAAATATTATCTCGACGCGTGAATAGATTGACCTTAAAACAACAACGATTAATTACGATTGCTATAAAACAAGCTCGTATTTTATCTTTGTTACCTTTTTTATCATTACCTTTTGAAAAAAAAAAGTTTGAAAAAAGCGAGTCGACCACTAGAACTACTCCGACTGTTCTTAAAAAAAAAAAAAAATAGAGTTACTCTTCAATTGAATTCAATTTGGAATCTAAACTCAATGACAATGTGGATTGATATTTTGTTCGAAAACTACGACAATCCAATTGGGGTTGTTGCGGTGTAAGAAAAAAGAGAATAGGTAAAGAAGAATAAATCTTTTTTTTTTTTGAGCGCGGTTGTTTATTTATTTTGATGACTTTGTCATATGAATTCTATTTTATCATACAAATCGCTTCTATTCTACCACCTTCCCGGAGTTGAGTCTCCGGGGAATTTTTAGTTTTTTATGAGATCGTTGGCAATCATAAAAAGACAATTCCCCTTTAATATAGCTATTTGTGCAACTATTTTACGATTAAGAAGTAATTGCCTCTTGTACATATTAGACATTAGTTTACTATAAATATAGTATATTTGTTTATTCTGGCCAATTATTGCATTTATTCGACTGATCCACAAACTGCGAAAATCCCTTTTTTTCCTATCTCTATCCCGATTAGCGGAAACCAAAGCTTTTATTTTCTGTTGTGACATAGTTCGAGTCAGTTTTGAATGAGCTCCGCGAAAGCTTGATGTAAATAAACGAATTTTTGTCCTTCGTTTTCGAGCGATATATCCTCGTTTAATTCTGGTCATTGAATAAATGAGACTTTGATGAATAACTATTTGATTTTCAGTTATTCTTTTATCCTTCCTAGTCTATTAATAACAAAAAGGGATTCTTCCAATGTATAAAATAATAATTCCAATGGCTTTTGCTACTATAACCTTCCCAACCACGATTTTTTTCTTTTTTCTAAGCATTTAACCTCGAAAGAATAAATAGTATTGATACTAGGTATTAAAAAAACCTAGTTAATTAAATAGAAATGGAGAAAGAAATGGTGGGTTCCATCGTTTCTATGATTACGTTTTAAACGGTGAGGTCCTCTCTATACACCGGAGCCCCTTCCTTCATTGAATCTTCATTTAATCAATGTTATTATTAACTTGTACAGTTCACACTCATGGGCTCTACCCATGAAATATCTAGTAATAGGTCTTTCACAAAGAAATCTAGCTATACAGTAACGGTATTTAAGTATGAAGATTAGCTGGGTAGTTGACCCTCTTAGTCCGTTCTTGCAAAATTTAGGGCATAATTTTTCTTTATTTGAAATTTTTCCCGCTTAATGGATAACCATTTGTTACCAATGGGAAAGTCTTTTTCATCTTAATTTGAAAATTAAAGTGATTCGGTTTGCACCAATCGAAACCATAAATTTTAGACACAATTCTTATTATATTAATAGAATAGATTTTTTTTAGTCTATGATCTAAACAAACGAGTCGCACATACACCCTAGTACATGTTCCTCGGCGCTGAGGGCATCCCCGAAGAGCGGGAGATTTTGTGACATTTCGGATTGGCTGTCTTGTGTTTCTAATAAGTTGTTTTATAGTTGGCATGGTGAGTTATATATATATATAATGAGCTGGTTTAGATTTATCCTAACCCGAGAATTATGAAGTATTTATATTCATTATGAATTTTTTAGATTCTAGACAATAATAAAATATCTTTAGTATGGGTCCGCATGAATTTTTGAGATTCTAGACAACAATAAAATATCTTTTGTATGGGTCCGCATGTATTTTTGAGATTCTAGACAACAATAAAATATCTTTTGTATGGGTCTACGTAGGTAAGGATTTACAAAAGATAAACTCAGATCGTGTATTTTTGAGATTCTAGAAAACAATAAAATATCTTTTGTATGGGTCTACGTAGGTTAGGATTTACAAAAGATAAACTCAGATCGTGTATTTTTGAGATTCTAGACAACAATAAAATATCTTTTGTATGGGTCTACGTAGGTTAGGATTTACAAAAGATAAACTCAGATCGTGTATTTTTGAGATTCTAGACAACAATAAAATATCTTTTGTATGGGTCTACGTAGGTAAGGATTTACAAAAGATAAACTCAGATCGTGTATTTTTGAGAAATCCTTTGTCCTCATTTTTGATTCAAACAGAATCCGCTACTATATCCACAATTCCGTAGGCTTGGGCTTCTTCTGCTGACATAAAAATATCCCTTTCCATGTCTTTGGATATCTGCCATGAAGGTTTGCCTGTTCTTTGTACATAAATCTGTATAAGAGTTTCGCGCATTTTCAGTAATTCATTCGCTTCCAGCAAACATTCTACTGTTTGTCCCTCCTGAAAAGAACTAGCAGGTTGATGCATCATTACCCTGATAATATAGAACATTATAGGGGTTTCTCCTTATCTTGAATTGGATCATAGGCTAAGGGATGTAAACTAATGAAGATAAAATGTAAAGCCGTACAGGCAGGCATCTTGTTTCTGTTTTATATAGCATACGGCTCTACTAGCAAATATGAAATTCATTTTTATCTTCCCTCGAAGCGAAGAAATTGAAAATATACCAGGTCTATTAGACCCAGATCAGTAAATAATCCAAAAACCACCTTTCTTTTTTGTTTTAGAATATTTTTTATAGACTATGATGATTCCGTTGCTCTCTTATTTCTATTTCGTCTAGTCTGTTATTCAGCAATCCCAAAGTTTCTTTTTTGAAATAATTAATAAAAATAAAATAAAGTTTCTTTTTTGAAATAATTAATAAAAATAAAATATTGTTCAAAGTTTTATGGTGTAAAAACAAAAAAAGATTGTGACACTTAAAAAGGCCCCGGATAGATCAGATAAAATGGTAAATATCCCTCTTTCATACAACTCTTTCGATATATAATCTAATGGTTTTGAAAAAAAAAATTATTTTTGCATATCGAACTCGAAGTGCCATGCTTTTTTTACTTAATATTGGTGTAGGCATAGTCTTCTTTTTATCTAGAAATAAGAATCATTGGCGCCAAGCGTGAGGAAATGCTAGACGTTTGGTTATTTCTCCTCCTACCAGAAGAAGAGATGCCATTGAAGCGGCTAATCCTACGCATACTGTTTGTACTTCTGCTTCTACAAAATGCATAGCATCAAACATTGCCATTCCATATATAACACCTCCGCCCGGAGAATTTATAAACAGATATAAATCTTTGGTCTTGTCCTCTAGACTGAGATATACCATGAGACCTACAAGTTGATTCGATATTTCACTGTTTATCTTTTGACCTAAAAAAAGTAGTCTTTCTTGAAAAAGTCGATTATATAAGTCAATCCAAGATGCATCCTCATCGCCAGGAACTAAAAAGGGTACCTTTGGAACACCAACTGGCATAAAATGGAAAAGGATGCAGTTATCTATCTTACTTTGCTTTGGTGTGAGAACGTGAGAAAGAATGAATTTATTTTGTTTGCTAAAAATCATTAGTAGCAGCATTTATAAGAGCGGAAATTAGGGGTAGGCCCTTTCCATAAATTAAACTTCCCAAAAATCGTCGAGAACCCTTTGAATCATTACATGACTTGATTTTAAGGGTTCTCACAAACAACAAACATATTCGATTACAATTCAATTTTTTTTTTATTGGTTTTGTTTGTTATTCATTTATTAAAGAAAACTATCTATCAAAAATTAGATAGAATAGCTTCCACTTTCTCAACCGAGAATGAGAAAATGAAATCTGGATAAATACCAATACCTATTACGGGTATAAGGATAGAAATAGAAATAAATAATTCTCTCGGCCCTGAATCAAAAAAATAAGAGTTTGGTGTATTAAAAAACTTGTATCCATAGAACATCTGCCGTAAGATAGATAATAAATAAATAGGAGTTAATATCATTCCAATTGCTGTTACAAAAGTAATTAGTATTTTCATCATGAAAAGATATTTTGGACTAGTAATTATTCCAAAAAAAACTATCAATTCTGCAACAAAACCGCTCATGCCCGGTAATGCAAGAGAAGCCATCGATAAGATAGTAAAAATCGTGAATATTTTTGGCATTGGGATAGCCATCCCCCCCATTTCGTCAAGATTAAGAAGACGTAGTCTATCATAACTAGTTCCTGCCAAGAAAAAAAGCGCAGCGCCAATAAATCCATGAGATATTATTTGTAAAATGGCCCCGTTGAGCCCAGTATCACTTATTGAACCAATTCCTATAATAAGGAAACCCATATGAGATACCGAGGAATAAGCTATTCTTTTTTTTAAATTACGTTGACCAAAAGATGTTGAAGCAGCATAGATTATTTGAATAGAACCTAATATCATTAACCAGGGGCAAAATATTGAATGAGCATGGGAAAATAATTCCATATTAATTCGAACCAACCCATATGCTCCCATTTTTAATAAGATTCCGGCTAAAAGCATACAAGTGCTGTAATGTGCCTCTCCGTGGGTATCTGGTAACCATGTATGTAAGGGTATAATCGGCGATTTGACAGCAAAAGCAATAAGAAATGCCATATAGAATATTATTTCTAGCGCCACAGGATACGATTGATTAGTTAATATTTCTAAATTTAATGTTGGTTCATTCGAACCGTATAAACTGATACCCAGAATTCCCATTAATAAAAAAACAGAACTTCCCGCAGTGTACAAAATAAACTTTGTAGCTGAATACAAACGTTTCTTTCCCCCCCACATGGCTAAAAGTAGATAAACGGGAATTAATTCCAATTCCCACATGATGAAAAAAAGTAAAACGTCTCGAGAAGAAAATAGTCCTATTTGACCACTATACATTGCTAACATCAGGAAATAGAATAATTTGTATTCTCGAGTAACTGGCTGAGCCGCTAACGTGGCTAAAGTGGTGATAAATCCCGTTAGTAAGATAGGTCCTATAGAAAGTCCATCTATTCCGAAGCTCCAGTAAAAATCAAAAAAATTGATCCATTTATAATTCTCCGTTAGTTGGATTAGTGGATCATCCAATTGGAAATGATAACAAAATGCATAGGTTGTTAGAAGGAGATCAATTAAGCATATACAAATGGTATACCACCTAATTACCTTATTTCCCCTATGAGGAAATAAGAAAATTAAAGAACCCCCGACTATTGGCAAAACTACAACTATTGTTAACCAAGGAAAATAATTCGTCATAAAAATAAGATACACTTGGGCCAGAAAAGCCCGCGCTCAAAATAGAAAAAAATCTTTTCTATTTTATTTTGAGCACGGGTTTTTGCCAGTAAAAAAACGTATTCGTGTGGTGTTTTTTGAAACGTATCAATAACCTAGACCCATACTTCGAGTTGTTTCATTCCCTAAATAAACTCGAACACTTAAGAAATCCGTCGGACAGGCGGACTCACATCTCTTACAACCAACACAGTCCTCTGTTCTTGGGGCAGAAGCTATTTGCTTAGCTTTACATCCATCCCAAGGTATCATTTCTAATACATCTGTGGGACAGGCTCGGACACATTGAGTACATCCTATACATGTATCATAAATCTTTACTGAATGTGACATTGTATCTATAGTAATTTTTGAACATCAAAAATGAAAATTATCGATCTAGTAAACTCGTAAATGAATCATATATTTATACACCAGATGAATCAATGATTTGTCAGAATTTTGCTAATCAAAATAGACGTCTAGATAAATTTAAAAGAACGAAGAGAGGAGGACCAGGATACTTTGATTGCTTCTTATTTCGTTTTGCAAACACAAACATGATAATACGTTGTGTAGCATACATGCTAATTTGAATTGATAAATATATATTACACTATTCAAAATTCTACTTTTTTTTTGAGTAATTATGATTAATGCTATTTATTCAACAAATTCGATTGATTGATACGGGTTGATTTTCTGTTACGAGAGATTGAAGAAACAATAGCTGGTCCAATAGCTGCTTCAGCGGCTGCAATAGCTATAACAAAAATGGAAAAAATATTTCCTTTTAATTGGCGATTATCAAAAAAATCAGAGAAAGTGACGAGATTTATATTAACTGCATTCAGTATAAGTTCAAGACACATAAGGGCTCTTACCATATTTCGGCTCGTGATCAATCCATAGATACCAATCGAAAATAAATAGGCACTCAAAACAAGTACATGTTCGAGCATCATTGACCAACTCCTTTTCAATTTTGATTCATTTCAATATGAACAACAATTCAACAGATTCAATTGACTAAAGAATATAAAAAGTCTGGAACAAAAGAATATATCGGCAATAAAAAAAAAATTTGAATCTGGATTTATATTCCTAGTTCTCTATTCTCTAAAGATTTATTACTGGCGAGCTACGACAATTGCACCTATCAAAGCAACTAAAAGAATTATTGAAATGAGTTCAAATGGAAGAAAAAAATCGGTTGATAAATGAATTCCAATTTGTTGACTAGTACTTATCAAATCTTGCTCAAGAATCTGATTTGGTCTTGTAGTCCAAATAATTCCGTACCATGATGTATCTGGAATAGTAGTTATTAGTGAAACAAAAATACTTGTACAAACCACCAAAGTAATTCCATCCCCAACGGTCCAAAGATGAAAATCGTCGTAATATTCTGAACTATTCATGAACATCACAGCAAAGATGATTAAAATGTTAATAGCTCCCACATAAATAAGTAGCTGTGATGCAGCTACAAAATGGGAGTTTGATAAAATATAGAATAAAGATATACAAACAAGAACCAGTCCCAACGAAAAAGCAGAAAAAATTGGGTTGGTAAGTAATACTACTCCTAGACTCCCTAATACAAGACCCGATCCCAGAAAGACTAAAAGAAAATCATGTAGCGTTTCAGGCAAATCCATTATATGTAAAAAAAGACAAAGAAATCGAAATTTCATGACCTTATTGATATGACCAGGAAAAAAATTGTTATATACTTCAATTTCTCTTTGCATTAAAAAAACCCTACGGAGTTTGAATTGATATAGGTACAGTTATATAATCAATGTCATTCCAGTCTTTATACGAAAGAGTAGTTTGAAACTCTACTAAAACGAAAGTATAAAAGTATATCTAATTAGTTAAAATTTATATAATATATTATTCTATTGAAAAATAGATTTCTATAATTTAAAAATATCGAATATTTATAATCTGATATCTAATATTTATTCATTTTTTTATAATTCTATCATATATATTTATATATTCTATTATATATTATATGATTTTTTTATTAAGAATTGTATTTAATTCTAAAAAATTTTATTTATTAATTTGAATTGTTCGAATTGTATAATCATCAATTACTGACATTGGTAAACGGCCCAAAGCAATTTGATTATAATTCAATTCGTGACGATCATAAGTGGAAAGTTCATATTCTTCAGTCATTGATAAACAATTTGTTGGACAATACTCAATACAGTTCCCACAAAAAATACAGATTCCAAAATCAATACTGTAATTAAGCAATCGTTTCTTTCGAATATCAGTTTCCAGTTTCCAATCAACAACGGGTAAATCTATAGGACATACACGAACACATACTTCACAAGCAATGCATTTATCAAATTCAAAATGGATTCGACCGCGGAAACGTTCCGGTGTGATTAATTTTTCATAAGGATATTGAATAGTTACAGGTAAACGATTTGCGTGAGATAATATAATCATGAAACTTTGACCAATGTACCTTGCAGCTCGGACTGTTTGTTGACCATAATTCATGAACCCAGTTACCATAAGGAACATATCGTAAATATCTATGAATATTTTTGTTTTATTTCTTTCTCTTACATATAGAAGATCAATCAATCTTTTTTTTTTTTATAGTGAAAACAATTGAGACGAAGTTGTTAATAATAGATTACCGAGAGAAATAGGTAAAAGAAATTTCCATCCAAGATTTAATAATTGATCCATTCTTAGCCTAGGCAAAGTCCATCTTGTTATGATGGAAACGAATAAGAAAAAATAAGTTTTAGCTAATGTAATAAAGAGATCAATTGTAGTTCCAAAAACTCCATATGTTTTATTTATTTCAAAAAACTCAGAAACGAATATGTACGGAATAGAGATATTTGAACCACCCAAGTAAAGAACTGTGACAAATAATGAAGAAATTAATAGGTTTAAATAGGAAGCAACGTAAAATAAACCAAATCTGATACCTGAATATTCTGTTTGATAACCTGCTACTAATTCTTCTTCCGCTTCTGGTAAATCAAAAGGTAATCTTTCACATTCTGCTAGCGAAGAAATTAAAAAAACGATGAAACCCATAGGTTGACGCCACAAATTCCATCCCCAAAAACCATATTTTGATTGCGCATCAACTATATCAACTGTACTTAAACTGTTAGATAATCCTAGTCGGTGATAACATTACTGTTCTCATCTCTATTACAGAACCGTACATGAAATTTGCACCTCATACGGCTCCTGGAAAGCCTTCAGTAAATCTAAGGACCGGGCCGATTCTTGATCTATTCTTGATATATCTCTAAGAGAGATAAGATTCAAATCTATCGGACGGTTCTGAATTAGACCAATTCAATTCTGTCTGTTAAAAATAAAAAATTAAATAAGAATTTTAATATTAATTAATATATTAAATAATAAAAGATACAAAAGGTACTTCTGAATTGATCTCATCCCTTCAAAATCAAATTTTGAATTTGTTGAGTAATAATAGAATTCTTCAATAAAATACTCTTTTAGAATTATCACTAACCCTCATCATTTTGAATTACGAAAAAGAATTACACATTAGTTTCTTAATTATGACATGAATTTTATCTCCATGAATATGGATATAAGAAATAAGAAATCAAAAACGAAAAGGAAATCACTTTTTTCGTTTTTGATTTCTTGTGTTTTTTTCGTTCCTATTCTTCGTTTTTTTGCTATTAAAAAGGGACTTAAAAAATTTCAAAGGATTTTTTCGTTCCTGATAGTAATTTATTTAATCAGTGGATGGAAGCATACTCTGGATCGGAATTGTGGGGAGTACTGCTTGATTTTTTCTACCAATTTAAAGCCCCAATTAGTATTCTTTTTCTATTATGCGTAAATTCTCTTTTGGATAATTTACAAAATCTGCGTTACTAATCCTTTGTGTATCTTGGTGTTTCTAACCATCCACTCCTTTTTTTATTAACCCCCTTAATTTATTTTATGTTAATGCATCTATGATATGATAATTAATACAAATGGTAACTAAAACTCAATAAGGTTGGTCTTTTGAGCCCGCTTCAAAAGAGGATGACTAATTATCCAATCTTGGGTTATAATGGCCTCTTCTGTTTATAATTAACTTCATTCTTATACATAGAAAATGAGACTCAATATTTTTACTGCCATTTAAAATTTAAAATCATCATACTAACTTTTAACTATAAGTAATCTAGTATTCTGAAATTCTATTCAATACAAGCTGTTTTATTTCACTCATATAACTATCTGATTTAGTTCTTCAATCCTAATTGTGAAAAATAAATAAAATTAATATAATGAAAGTATCTATTTAATTTATTCGACTCCTTTCCTATATAGTAGTATAAAGAGAGGAGGATAGCAATAGCATCGAATAGCGTTTTCTGTTTCAACGAATCGCACGTAGAGATATTGATAAGACACATAGAGTTAATGGTATTTCATAACTAATCGATTGAGCAGCAGCTCGTAGACCACCCAAAAAGGAATATTTATTATTCGACCCATATCCTGACATAAGAAGTCCAATGGGAGCAATACTCGAAATCGCAATCCATAAAAAAACACCTATATTGAAATCAGATAAAATAAAGTTATAGCCAAAAGGAATTACTGAATAGCTTAGTAGAATTGATATGACTGATATGGATGGTCCAATACTGAATAAAAGAATATCTCCCCTAGATGGAATAAGATTTTCTTTGAAAAGTAGTTTTGTTCCGTCTGCTAGAGCTTGAAGAACTCCAAAAGGACCGGCGTATTCGGGTCCAATGCGCTGTTGTATCCCTGCAGATATTTCTCTTTCTAACCATACAATTGCTAGTACACTTATTGTGATTCCCAATATAAGAATCAAAATAGGTACAAGTACCCATAGAATTCCATAGACCTCATTTAAAGATTCCAATCCGGCAAAAGAATGGATATCTTGGATTTCCGTTGTATCAATAATCATTTCAACGATCAATTTCTCCCATAATGATATCTATGCTACCTAGTATTGTCATAATATCAGCCAATTTCATTCTTTTAACTAATTGAGGAAGAATTTGCAAATTGATAAAACCTGGTGGACGAATTTTCCATCTCCAAGGAAAACCATTCTGATCTCCTATTAGAAAAATTCCTAATTCTCCCTTGGGAGCCTCAACTCTGACATAAAGTTCTTGTTTCGGCAATTCAAAAGTAGGAGACGATTTTTTCCCAATGAATCGATATTCAAAATCATTCCAGTTTGGCTCCTTTTCTCTCTCAAAGCAGCGGATTTCTAAATTTTCATATGGCCCGCCGGGAATTCCTTCCAAAGCCTGCTGAATAATTTTAATGGATTCCATCATTTCACCAATTCGAACTAAATAACGAGCTAAGGAATCTCCTTCTTTTTGCCATTGAACTTCCCAATCAAATTCCTCGTAACACTCATAATTATCAACTTTACGTAGATCCCATTCTATTCCGGAAGCCCGAAGCATCGGTCCGGATAAACCCCAATTTATTACTTCCTCTCTACCAACAACACCTACTCCCTCAACCCGTTCTAAAAAAATTGGATTTCGCGTAATAAGGTTTTGATATTCAACAACCCTTGTTAAAAAATAATTGCAGAAATCAAAACATTTATCTATCCAACCATAAGGTAGATCAGCCGCTACTCCTCCGATACGAAAAAAATTATGCATCATTCTCATACCTGTCGCAGCTTCAAATAGATCATATATTAATTCTCTTTCTCTAAAAATATAGAAAAAAGGGGTTTGTGCACCAATATCTGCCATAAAAGGTCCCAGCCATAGTAGATGAGAAGCTATACGACTTAACTCCAACATAATTACTCGGATATAGCTGGCTCTTTTAGGTACTTGAATATTTCCCAATTGTTCCGGTCCGTTTACGGTTATTGCTTCTGTGAACATAGTAGCTAAATAATCCCAACGTGTTACATAAGGCAGATATTGGATAATTGTCCGGTTTTCCGCAATTTTTTCCATCCCTCTGTGTAAATAACCCAATATTGGTTCACAATCAATAACATCTTCACCGTCCAGAGTCACAATAAGTCGAAGAACACCATGCATTGATGGGTGCTGAGGCCCCATATTGACTATCATGAGGTCTTTTCTTGTAGCTGGGACATTCATAGGTTTTTCCTCGATTCATTCTTCCATGAATCGTAAAAAAAAAAGTTCATCTAAATTCACGATCTAATAAATCGAATAATTGAAAATGACTCTTGAAATTAACGAATTTGTGACTCCCTAATACCCAACTGATTTATTAATTTTTTATAACGTATTCTATTTTTCTTTGCCAAATATGACAGTAGTCGTTGTCGTTTTCCCAGAATTTTACGTAAACCTCTTTGAGATAAATAGTCTTTTCGGTGTAATTCAAAATGTGAAGTAAGTTTTCGTATCTTGTTAGTGAAATGGATTACTTGAAATTCAACTGATCCAGGGTTTTCTTCTTCTTTTTTGTTTGAAATAACAGGTATAAATGAATTTTTTATCATAAAATAAAATGAAAGCTTTCCTCTCCCCCTCCTTTTTGATAGATATTTTTATTGATCAGTAATAGTAATTACACTAATTTTTAATTTTGTATATTATTAATTATCTTAATTTACTTACAAATTATGAATTTCTTTTTTTTTTTTTTTCAAATAAAATTAATTACTATGCTTAAGCAATCCAATTCAAAAATCTATATAAATACTATATTTATGGATTCACAAAATAAAAAATTTTATTGTCTATTGTATACTTAAAAAAAATAAGACGATTTTTTTGATTCATTTTTCTATCTAATATCATTAAATTAGTATCAATGATGCGTGTGCGCATTTATAAATATATATTATATTTATATCTTATCTTCACATATCAGATATGTGAAGATAAGAAATTACTCTATTCTAATATTATAAATAGAAGATAAATGGGAAGATTATCAATCAAATTTTCAATCGCGGATACATATGTATCCTTAATATACTGAAACGGCTTCCATTCTGGGTATCAAACCAATAGCGATTTATACAAGCTAAATCTTCTAATCTATAATTTGGCCAAAGAAAGAATTTTAAATTCATTAGTTTTTTTGTTTCTATATCAAGATCTTTATTTTTAGCCAAAACTTGACAGCCAGTATTTATTTTATTCTCATTGGAATTTATTGTCTTTCTAGTATTTCTAGGATTCAAACAAATTAGAATTCTCAATTCTCTACGGCGTCTATTGGACAAAAGATTTTCAGGAACAAATAAATCATTATGATTTTTATCTTTATTCTTTTTATCAACACGACTTTTTTCTGGATTTCTTTGAAAAATTTGGCGCTTATTCTTATGAATCAACGATAGGCTTATGGTTTGATACATAAAAAATTCTTCATAGTTTTTTCTAGCCAGACGAACAGGTTCCACAGAAAATATTTGTTTGTCAATCCAGTCTGTAGTGTCACTAAATCCTGTTAAATCCGTATAATTCTGAATCGCCATAGTATCTAGATTTATATCTCCCTTTTTTATAGACATTATAAAAAATTTTTTTAGATTTTTCAATCTAACCAGGAGACAATAAATTTGGATCTGATTCATTATGCTTTCGTGTAGGGAATTATCAAAGTTCAAATGAAAACCTAAATACTTGTCTATTAAGAAATCCTGTTCTCCCCTTAGATCGTTGTAGTAGTCATTTCGATCTATATTTATATGCATGTCTTCATCTTGATCATCTATACTATTAGAAGCATTTTCCCGGTCTGATCCTTCATAAGCTTGGTTTCCGAGAGAGAAACCTTTTGGACTCGCATCTGCTTCTTCTGTTCCATAAAAAGGGAAAAAAAGGGATTTTATTGGTACGCTCCAAGGATTCTTCTTATATGCATCATAAAATATTGATAATTTCGAAAAGAACCAAAATTTCGATTTCGGATTCGATTTCGGATTCGATATAGAACGATTTGGTATTTCTACATTCATTACCATCCAATCAAAATACTTTCTATCCAGATTTTTTTCCATATCTATAATAGCATCTTCTGCTAGATAATTTTTGATAGAGATATCGCCCGTTATATCAAAAAATTCTTTTTTACATGTGTTGTCATTATAAGAAATGGTTTGTTTTTTGTTTGTTTGGAATGGTGATCTATATCCATAAGTATATGAAGATTTCTTATCCGCATAATTAAGATATTTATATGACAAAAGATCATATCTATATTGTTTTTTAATTTTTTTTTGAAAATCTAATAAGTCTACTTCTTCATCTAATAAGTCTACTTCTTCATCTAATAAGTCTACTTCGTCGTTTTTGTAAAGAATTAATGGGGTTTTGTCATAGGAATCATAGTGGATTAAATCTTTATTTTGAGCCACACGATGTTTATTGATTCTATTTCTCCAGTTTTGTGGTACTAATCTTGACCATCTGCTCTCAGGTAAATCATATTGATAATGAAGCTTTAACCAATTTGTCCATTGATTCATTACAGAATGGGGACGTTTCTTATGTCTTAATTTTGAATTAAATATTCCTTGTATTCTAAAAAAATAATTCTTTATTTCATTCTTAAGAAAAAAAGATCTTTCATGAGATTCAAAAATAGATCTTAACTTATACTTATATCCGTTAATAACTTGGATTTGTGATAATTTAAAAAATACATATGCTTGTGACAAAGAAGATACGTCACAAGAATTCTCTGAATTCGTATTCGTAATATTACAAGATTTGTGTATAATTGACATAAATGGAATTATACTTTGATTTGTTTTATCAATTCTTTCTGCATTTGTTTTTTTATTGGAAATGAATTTATTTCCAATCTTTTTTGTTGATTCAAGAAAAAGTTGTATATTGATCCTAGGAATACGAATGATACATAAAAGGATATCGATGTATATCCTTTCCATGAAAAATTTGAAAAAAGAATATGATTTACGGGTTAATCGAACAATTCTTCTTTGTAATATTTTCAAAATATTTTTTTGTAATTCGAATCTTTGAGCATCATAAGTTGTTTTGTTAGAATTCAAACTTTTCTCTGAAGTTATAACCCCCCCTTCGTTTGTCATTTTTTCTATTTCTGTTGTGATTGTCTTTGTTTTAACATTAAGATCTTTTATCCTTTTTTCTGTTAATGAACTATTTGTCCAATTCATAGAGTGAATTATAACGGGTGATTCGTAAATCATTGGATCATTCTTACTGATTGTTGAATTTTTGTTGTTTTCACTCAATTCATATATATTTTTGAATCTAAATAGAATACTTTTGATGTTCCATTTTCCTATTTCTTTTAAGATAGTTACAAACCATTTTTTTCTTTCATTTAAAACTTGTAGAACTAAAAAAAAACGATTTTTGAAATTTTTTGTCAATTGTTTTTTAATTTTTTTAAAAATGGGACCCAAAAATGAAAATGGATAGGGGAAATAATTATCAAGATATGATTCCACTAGTGTTCCACAAGCTGTTAAAAACCAGAAGTTTTTTTTTTTCACGTTTTTTTTTTCAGTAGATCTTTTTTTTTTTTCAGTAGATCGTAGCTTAGATTTGTGCCAAGGTTTCAGAACAAAAGGAGATAAGATCCTTATCTGAAGACCCTCTGTGAACCAGTTTTTTGGAAATTCTTTGTGGGATACTGGAATGCCCTGATAGGTGCATTTAATATGCACTTCTTTTTTCCAATGCCTAAAATCTTCTGACCATTCGGGATATTGAAATAATAGTATACGAATTATATTTTTTATTATTATCAATGAAGGTACTATAATATATTTTCTAATAATTGATTGGATTATTATTACAAAGCTTCTAATTATTAGACCATATAGAATGCTCTCCCAGGCTTCTTCTATTTCTCTAAGTCTTTTTTCGTCGTCGTTTTTTTTTTCCTCTTTTTGATCCTCTTCTCTCCTTTTCTCATAAGCCAAATATTCTGAATTATCTTCACCTTGTTTCCTGAAAGATTCTTTCAAATATTGGGATAGATCCTCGAAAAGATCAGCCAAAAAGAATTGTTGTATTTGGTCTAAAAAAAGGGGGGAATTGGCATTTCTTTGAAAGAATTTCCAAGTCACCATTTTACGCCTTAGAGGGCGCATAGATCCTTTGATTATTTCTCGGGAAAAATCCGGTTCGCGTGAATAATTTAGTAAAACCAATTCGTCCCCATCAAAAAGATCATTATCATCATAGTCATAAGTCTCAGTATTAGAAATATTAATAGGCTGTTGAGAGTAATTCTCTGTTTGACCATTAAAAACCACTATACGTTCGGCGTTTCTGCAACGAATCTGAGATTCCTGTACTACTGATGAGTCCGTCAGTTCCTCCAAGTCGTCGATTAAGCTGTATGACCATCTAGGAACTTTTTTACTGATTTCATTTATTGTTTGATGGTCCAGATCAGTTTGAATTGCGTCCAATAAGAATTTTTTTTTTCTTTTTTTTTCTTCGGAATATTTTTTTACTTGTTCGTGTTCTGGAAATAAATAAAGTCTGTCAAAATTAAAACTTGATACTGATTTTTCCGAAAATTTACTTATTAAGTTAAAAAAAAAACCAATTTCATTTAATAAAGATTTTCTATCAAATGGATTTCTTTTCTGTTCCAATTCGGGATCTGGATAATGACTATTAATAGAAAGAAGGATACCGTGAATCTTATTGATCAAAATGGAATTTGTTGTGTAAGTTTTATTTTGAATTGTTTGTCCACGAAAGCATCCATTCAAGAAAGGATCATATATTTTAGTTAAGTATTTTCTTTTCTTCTTATCATTACACAATCTAATTCGGTTTTCTAATACATCCATAGGACGATATTTCTTATTCTTATCTAGAACTTTAGCCCTTTTATAAAATTCATTGCTTAGTTTCTTTCTTTTTTCTTTATTAGTGGAGCTCCAAGAATTAGACAATTCATTATAGGAGATTTGATCTCTTGTGAAGAGATCAATTTTTTTTTCCATGATTTTAAGAAAAGTAGATAAATGAGGTGGATACGTGAAAGATATTCTTTCTTTTCCATCACTTTGACATATATGAAAAAAAAATTGTGAATTTTCATTTCTTACGACATTGTCAAATTTATCATTGTTTATATATCGCAATGGACGATTCCATCGTTGATAATCGAAAAGAGTAGTTAAAAGAGGGTTTTCAAGATTATCCTCTTTCTGGATTTTGCTGAAAGTGTAATCTTTTTTCGGAAAAAGATAATGAGAAAGATTCCAGACTTCTTCCATTTCCGAATCTCTTTCACCATCTCTTTCACCATCAATTTCATCGTTTTCTTCAGTTTCTACCACTTCTTCAGTTTCTACCACTTCTTCAGTTTCTACCACTTCCTCAGCCAAAGGATAAAAAACCGGTAGTCTGCCTAAATAGTATAAAAAGGTAATAAATCCAAAAACAACAAATATTTGACCCCCATAATTTCGCAATTTGAACAGAATGTACTTATCAAATCGAATAGTTACCTTCGATTTGATCGAATTTATCGAATTATTTTGCTGTAACCAGACTAATATAAATCCAATCAATTTCATCAATAAGATGTGACCGATTAACCAACCAACAAAACTACTTGTTAAGAATAACAATTTATTGTTGCATCGAAAGAGATAAATGTGCACTAATCTTATTAAAATTGAACTTGGAAAAAGAAGTGGGTTTAATAACTGAAAAAGAAGATTGTTAAAGAATACTTTGTGAATACTAAATTTACGCATTGAATTTGTAATCTTGTATCCAGAATCCAAATAGTAGTGTTTGTCATTTTTGTCTAAGAAATTAAAAAAAAGATATGGTAAAGTTAGGAAAGTTATTGTATGAGGTCTACTCAATGCTAAATGCAAAGGCGCATAATAGATCGATATGAACATCATGAGCTGTCCCGTGATAAACCCAGTTGTTGCTGATACTTGCTTCTCGGTCTCCTCTTCCATAACCCGGGCTCTAATAAAGAAGAGATACGAGGGCCCTATAGATAATGTGGTCAGAAATCCATAATAAAATCCGACCACAACGACCGAATTCATTATTGTCAGGCATAAAGATACTAGTTGTTGATAAATCATCGCACCCTCCAGTTTGGTTTGTTTTATATTGCAATTCAATAAATATTATTATATAATAATATGATAATTATATGTATGATTTTTTTATGTTCATATATGATAATTATATGTATGATTTTTTTATGTTCATATATGATAATTATATGTATGATTTTTTTTTTTATGTTCATATATGATAATTATATGTATGATTTTTTTATGTTCATATATGATAATTATATGTATGATTTTTCAAATATTTTGATATCTATCGAAATAGAAAGAGGTAGACTAGAAACGACATCTCTTATCTCAATGACACCAAAACAAGATGGGGATAATAACTGAA